AAAATAATATTTTCATACAATATCTTAATTGAATTATATGTAATGATCAATAAATTAAGTTGAATTCTATATCTACACATACCAAAAACATAGAAAAATCCGAATACCAATCTAATCGATTCTATAGATATTTGGGCTAGAGTTGACAAACAAACAAAACCAGCAATATACTTTATTAGTATCGCATAGAAATCTAAATGGGGCGTGGCCAAGTGGTAAGGCAACGGGTTTTGGTCCCGCTATTCGGAGGTTCGAATCCTTCCGTCCCAGAACATATATATTCTCTGACAATATAGATTGCTTTTTTAACAATGTTCTGTTTAAAATCGAAATGTTAGCTGGAATGTGATTGTTGTTTCTTATTTTTTTCTTCGATGAATCGTTTTTTTTTTTTTCAAAAACTGAATCGAGATACGAAAGAATCCATATTCCCTATCTCATATTCTCTACCCCCTAAATTAGCCTAATTAGATTCAATTTTATTTTTTGTAGATTTCTTGACTTTTCGCCAAGAGGGGGTTTTTGGTACTAATTCAATTCACTAAGTCTCTTAATTCTTAATCAATGAGGTAGGCTAAAATAGAAAAAAAGGGGCAAAAACTGGACTTAATCTGGGCTTGTTTGGCTTTGTGCCCAGACAGCTCGCATTTCGTAAAAATAAAAAAGACTAGGACATCCCCTTCTTTTGATTTATGCTGCATCAGTCCCATAGAATGGGGTAGATAGGAGTTAATCAGTGATGGGAAGGCGTTCATTTCAATATCTATAAACAGTGACAATTGCTCAGTCTATTTGATCGAATTGATAGATACGAAACCCTCCCCATTCTTTGGATTTTATCAATCAGATGAAAAATAAAAAAGACTTATCTTTTTTCCTAAGATGATCAAAAGTTATTTTTAACTATCAAATTTTCTTGGAATAATGATGTCGAGAGGGGAACTTTCGAAATTGATTCGAAATTTCGAAAGAGAAATAGTTTAAATCATTCCTTAGAAGCTGAATCTTTCTCTCCTATTAAGTCACGTGAAGATGCAGAATCAAAAAGAATTCGTTTATTCGTCTTATTTTATTTATATAAATAAATTATTTATTATATATATTTATTAATTAATATTATAATGTTAGACAATTTAATATTAGCGATGGGGTCTTACTAAGACTTCTTCAGAAAAATATTTATCCACCTATATCTATAGTATTATTTATATCTATAGACTATAGATATAGAAGATATAGAAAATACTTTAGATTATGGTGTTTATACATCAGCCCAACCAATGACTATTCATGATTCCATAATTGAATCAATTCCATACCGGTTCTTAGAGGAATGTTATGGTAAAACTTCGTTTGAAACGATGTGGTAGAAAGCAACGTGCGACTTGAAGGACACGATCCGTTGTGGATTTGTACATCCACCATTTTTTGTAGGAATGAAGGTGCTCTTAGCTCGACATCATGGGTTCTGTTTCACTAGAACCCCTCGTTTTTTGTTGTCTTGGAATGTAAATAGTCCATGATGGAGCTCGAGTAGAAAGTATTAATTTATTTCTCGGGGCAAGGGTCTAGGGTTAATGCCAATCAATAAAAAAATTGAAACAACTTCGTAAATATATCTTAGGTATGGAAATCGAAAGAATCCAATTCGAGCAAGTTTAAAATGAAAAAATTTATTGGAATTGATCAAACTTTTTCGATCCAAAGTGTTTCACGAGGGAATCCATCATCTTGTAGGATTCTTTCATAAAAATCGCAAAAAGGGTATGTTGCTGCCATTTTGAAAGGATTAAAAAGCACCGAAGTAATGTCTAAACCCAATGATTTAAAATAAAACAAAGATAAAGGATCCCAGAACAAGGAAACACCTTTTTAATTGTCTTAATAACTGGATCAGACTGAAGAATCCGATTTTAAACGAGACAAACAAAAAAGGAGGAAAGACCGCTCAATAAATGAAAGTGCCGAAAGATTTTCCTTTGAACTGTTTGAAAGTTATCCAACTTGAGTTATGAGAGTATGAATGGTTTCTTTTTCATTTTAAGGAAGAACGAAGAAAAAAAGACTTAGATCTTTAATTGCTTTGATCATTTTATGGATCCAGTTGTCATTTCTTAGATAGAATTCCATACAGAGACAAAACTTCGAATCAATCATTTTTCTCGAGCCGTACGAGGAGAAAGCTTCCTATACGTTTCTAGGGGGGGTGTTGTTCATCTACATCTATCCCAATGAGCCGTCTATCGAATCGTTGCAATTGATGTTCGATCCCGAAGAGAAGGAAAAGATCTTCAGAAAGTGGGTTTTTATGATCCGATAAAGAATCAAACTTATTTAAATGTTCCTGCTATTTTATATTTCCTTGAAAAAGGGGCTCAACCTACAGAAACTGTTCAGGATATTTTAAAGAAGGCAGAGGTTTTTAAGGAACTTCGTCTTAATCAACCGAAATTCAATTAAGGAAATAAATTAAGGAAATACAAAAAAGGGGGTAGTGATT